TGAACTAAGAGCGCTTTATTATCACAAAGAATATTTTGTGACCCCAATATGTCTTGGATATATACTATCAAAAAATTAAAGATTTCTTATGGATATCCAATTTTCTTTTAATCGATCTTCCCCGTTACTGTTCAGAAGAGAAGTAATAGGTAGGGATGACAGGATTCGAACCCGTGACATTTTGTACCCAAAACAAACGCGCTACCAAGCTGCGCTACATCCCTTTCAATTGGTCTACAGTGTCATTGTAGAGAATCCCGGTTTTGTTTTCCATATCTTTATTTCTTCCATTGATATAGATAAATATCTTGTCATTTCTTCGTTTTGGTTTCAAATAAATAGAATTATACTAAATAAAAATAGTAAAGGACTTCTATTATATTTCTATTATATAATTCTATTTCTATTATATTAAAGTATGAAATAAATATGAGATCCTGTAAAAAAATGAGTATTTTTCGCAAATTTCTAGCCTAAAGGCGCATATTTATTTCTTTTAAGATTAAATAAAAGAGTACAATTTATTTTGTACATTTCAACTTGAATTAGGGATTCCGCGTATAAATAAAAGTGGCCAATCATTAAGTACATATACACATCTGGTTATATATGTATTACCATTATATATTAGAAATAATAAAGAAGGAGGAGAATTTAAAATGCGAGATCTAAAAACATATCTCTCCGTGGCACCGGTAGTAAGTACTCTATGGTTCGGATCTTTAGCAGGTTTATTGATAGAGATCAATCGTTTTTTTCCGGATGCGTTGATATTCCCCTTTTTTTAATTCTTGTTATTGCTATGGTAGGGGGGGGGAAAGGATTAGAGATAGAATCAAATATCTGTAACTAATCCCTTCCCTTCTTTTTTTTTTCGAATATATATTCGAAAAAAAAAAAGGGGGGGGTCCCCTCGTTGAAACTAGTAACTCGGGCCAGGCTCAAATTTTAATAAAATTAATAAAAAATAGAGTGAAATGTGATGGTTGGGGCAACAATATCATACAAGATACTTAAATAAAAATGAAATGCTGTTCGGCAATTTTAAATTCTAAATCTAGTAATATAGCTAGAAATCATTCTATTACTTAATTTATTACTATATTGTTATTTTTACTATATTGATTTATATTGATTTATTGCAACGAAATCTTTCTTTCATAATTAGATTTAGAGTTACCTGTTTTTTTTGTTCCTTTCTTCTTCCTCATTTCGGATCGGAAAATTAAAGAATTGAATGAATCAAAAACCAAAGGAGGCTCATGGCCAAGGGTAAAGATGTCCGAGTAACGGTGATTTTGGAATGTACCAGTTGTGTTCGAAATCGTGTTAATAAGGAATCAACGGGCATTTCCAGATATATTACTCAAAAGAATCGACATAATACGCCTAGTCGATTGGAATTGAAAAAATTCTGTCCCTGTTGTTACAAACATACGATTCACGGGGAGATAAAGAAATAGATCGAACCGGTCGCTCGTGTGTCAGTTTTCCATTCCAAGGAAGATTAAAAATGACATATTAGATATATCTAATATATATTAATTTAAATATAAACAAACCAAATCCTATTTCGATCAGATCAACTGTGATGGATAATTAAGAAATAGGATTCGGGTCTTTTCTTTAGGATAAGGAATAAACAAACCATGGATAAATCCAAGCGAATCTTTCTGAAATCCAAGCGATCTTTTCGTAGGCGTTTGCCTCCGATTCAATCGGGGGATCGAATTGATTATAGAAACATGAGTTTAATTAGTCGATTTATTAGCGAACAAGGAAAAATATTATCTAGACGAGTGAATCGATTGACCTTAAAACAACAACGATTAATTACTATTGCTATAAAACAAGCTCGTATTTTATCTCCGTTACCTTTTCTTAATAATGAGAAACAATTTGAAAGAAGCGAGTCAACCACTAGAACTCCGGGTCTTCGAACCAGAAAAAAATAGGATGACTCTTGAATTGAATCAAAAAAATTCCAATCCAAACTCAAATGTGGATTGACGCTATTTTTTCTAAAAATAGGAAATCCAGATTTGATTGTCGTGTCATTTGAAAAAAAAAAAATAGGGGAAGTATAAGAAATACTTTTTATTGAACGTGTTTCTTCATTTTGATGACGATTTCATATTTTATTATACTAATTTCTACTCTACCTTCCCAGAGTTCATTTTCCAGGGAACTCCGTTTAAACCATTCCAACGGATTCCTTTCAATCTCTTTATTTTATGATCTCATTGGAAATCATATAAAGACAACTCTTATTTAATATAGCTATTTGGGCAAGTATTTTACGATTAAGAAGCAACTGTTTCTTGTACAGATTGTTTATTAATCTACTATAACTAAAGTATACTTTATTGTCTCGAATTACTGCATTTATACGAGTGATCCACAAACGACGAAAATCTCTCTTTTGTCTACCCCTATCCCTATGAGCCGAAACCAAAGCTCTTATTTTCTGTTGAGTAATAGTCCGAGTAAGTCTTGAATGAGCCCCGCGAAAACTTGATGCAAATAAACGGATTTTTGTTCTACGTCTTCGAGCTATATACCCTCGTTTAATTCTGGTCATTGAATAAATGAAACTTTGATGAATAACTAATTGATTTCCTTTCTTTCAGTTATTCCCTTCCCGTGTCCTAGTCTATTAATAACAAAACGGATTCTTCCAATGTATAAAATAAAAATTCCAATGGCTTTTGCTACTCTAACCTTCCCGACCACGATTTTTTTTTAGGCATTTCGCCTAGAAATAAAATAGAAATAAAAATTGTATTGATACTAGGTATCAAAAACACATAGTAAATAAAAAGTAATAAATAAAAATAGATTCTAGTGGGTTCCATCGTTTCTATGGTTACTTCTTAAACGGCGAGGTCCTCTCTATACACCGGAGCCCTTCCTTCATTTAATGAATGTTATTGTTAACTTGTACAGTTCACATCCTTTGGCTCTACCAAAAATTATCTAGTACTAGGTCTTTCACAACGAGATCTATTTATACAGTAACGGTATTTAATTATGAAGATTTGCTGAGTAGCTGACCCTATTAGTCCGTTGTTTCAAGAATAAGGCCTAAAATTTTGACTTTTTAAAATAAGATTTCCCCTGCTTAATGAATACCATTTGCTATCAATGGGGAATCCTTTCTCATCTTAAATTTAAAATTGAGGTGATTGGATTTGCACCAACGGGAACCATACATTTGATACCCCAATCGAAGGATAGATCTTTTTTTTTTAAGTTATTGAATATTCAATGGAGTTCGTCCATTCTATCCTACTCACTGGTACGGATTGGTGATACTGGATCAATTGTTTTCTTTCTTTTATCCTAGTCCACGGTCTGAACGAGTCGCACATACACCCTAGTACATGTTCCTCGTCGCTGAGGACATCCTCCAAGAGCGGGGGATTTCGTGACATTTCTGATTGGCTGTCTTGTGTTTCTAATAAGTTGTTTAATAGTTGGCATGTTGAATCATATATATATAATGGGCTGGTTTAGATCGATCTTAACCGGATCCTTAGAAATTCTTTTTTTTTCTATATTATAAATTTCGATATTAAGAAATTTATAAATAGAATAGTAATAGATATAAATAGAATAGTAAATTCGGTAAGAAGATAAAATATCAAATCACGAATTCATGCGAAATCCTTGTTTTTTTTTATTCAGTCGCTACAAGATCAACAATTCCATGAGTTTGGGCTTCTGTTGCTGACATAAAAACATCTCTTTCCATGTCTTCGGATACAACCCATAAGGGTTTGCCTGTCCTTTGGGCATAAACCCTTGTGATGGTTTCGCGCAGCTTCAGCAGCTCTTCCGCTTCCAAGACAAATTCTCCCGTCTGTGCCTCATAAAAAGAACTAGCGGGTTGATGGATCATTACCCTGATGATATAATCTATGATATAACATAAAAAATGTTTCTTCTATACTCGCATGATGAAAGTGAAAGGTGAGTAGATAAAGACTAATCAAAAAAGATATAATTGAACAACCGTACAGGCATTTTTTGCGCATTGCATACGGCTCTATAATGGAATTTACTTTTACCTTACTTACATTGAAGAAATAGAAAAAAAAATGATAGAGTCTATCAGACTCAGGTTGGTAAATAATCCAATAACCGCCCTTCCTTTTGTAGTAGTTCAAAAATACTATAAAAATACTATGATGGTTCCGTTGCTTTATATATTTATTTCGTCTGTTATTTAGCAATCCCAAAGTTTCTTTTTTTTTTTCAAATAAAAAAACAAGATTTATTTTTATATTCTTTTATAACCTAAATATTGTTAGCCCCCTGGTGTGAAAACAAAAAAGTTTGTGACGCTGAAATAGGCCTCCCGACGGATTGACTAAACTCGAAAATGCCTTTTTATCTCATACTACTCTTTCGATACGTAATCTAACGGTTTAAATAAAAAACATTTCTCATATCGAATTCGAAGTGCCATGCTATTATTACTTAAATATTCATATAGAGCGAAGGCATAGTTTTCTTTTTTCTCTCAAATCAAATAAAAAACTCATTGGCGCCGAGCGTGAGGGAATGCTAGACGTTTGGTAATTTCCCCTCCGACAAGAATAAAAGATCCCATCGAAGCGGCTAATCCCATGCATATTGTCTGTATATCTGGTCGCACAAATTGCATAGTATCATAAATAGCTACTCCGGGTATTACCCACCCGCCAGGAGAGTTTATAAACAAATAAAGATCTTTGGTATCATCCTCTATGCTGAGATATACCATAAGACCAATAAGTTGATTCGAGATCTCGCTATCAACTCCTTGGCCTAAAAAAAGTAATCTTTCTCGATAAAGTCGGTTGATTGGGATAAAATGGTATCCCTTAGAAACCGTACATGCACCTTTTGATGCATACGGTTCAACAAAAATCATGAAAAAAGAGAATCAATGTGTAGATTCTAGCTTTTTTTTTCATAACAGGTTTTTTAACTTATAACTTAACTTAATAAAAATAAAATAGATAAAATGGACTTTTCTTTCATTTTTCACGAAAGATGAGTTTTGGCCTGTTTTGTTTATCTAAAAAAATTGCTAAGCTTATCTGACTAACTTCTCATTGATGTATTGTTTCATCGAGATACAATTTTAATCGCGATGTAATTTTCTTGTTCCTGACTGGGCTTCTTCAATTTTTTTAGGTTTATGCTCTACTCCGCGTAAAGACCCGCCCGATTTGGATTTGTACATATAGGACAAATGCCCCAATACCACGTCCTTTTGCTACGACTTCCCTATTTTTTTTTATTCATTTCATGTCTTCCAACAAATATTCAACGCATTCATCATATTACTCGATTGATTAGCATCACTTTTATTTCTAAATATCTAAATAAATCGAAATAACTAAAATATGATATAAATATGATATTAAGTCGTAATCATAAATATATTAAATATATTTATTACCAATTGGTTTTTTTCTAAACGGAGCCTGGATACTTCATTTAATTGGTCTAACCAAGCCAACCATAAATTATTCTAATTGATAATATTAATCCGTATACCCTCCCTAAAAAATGGATCTAATTGCACTTCACGCTCCAAATTTTTGATAATTGAATCAATCTTTCTCGGGCGAAAGAGGGAATATCTCGATCGGGGAAGAGAACGGGGAAATACCGTATGCCCAATATATCTGACAAGTCGCACTATACGTCAATCCACAATGCATCTTCCTCTCCAGGACTTCGAAAGGGTACTCTTGGAACACCAATAGGCATTAAATAAAAGAAAAATTAAGTACTATATCTCACTTTGATGTGAAAGCGTAACAGTGGGTTTAGTGGCCTAATGCTATTGATTTTATTATCCCATTTTATCCATAGATTGACTAAGTTCATAAAATAAAAAAAAAAAAGAAGACAAAATGAATTAAGGAAAATTCTTCCAAATGAGTCCTTTGAATGATGAACAAATATATATAGATTCACCCATATAAAATGGTATCAACCCCTTACCATTGCGTATTGTTACTTATCGGGTATAGAATAGATCTGCTTCTTTTTGTTCCTACGAACAAAAAAGTTTCATTATTACTAAAAGTAATTATTACGCAAAGCATCAAACAAATATTAATGCTTTCCCCGAGAGAATCCCCTAAAAAAGGGGGTCCATAGCATAGCTTTTTTCAATGCAATAAAGTTACATTGTGTCTATTTTTCGTTGATAAAGGGGTATTTCCATGGGTTTGCCTTGGTATCGTGTTCATACCGTCGTATTGAATGATCCGGGTCGTTTGATTGCTGTCCATATAATGCATACAGCTCTGGTTGCTGGTTGGGCCGGTTCGATGGCTCTATACGAATTAGCCGTTTTTGATCCCTCTGATCCTGTTCTTGATCCAATGTGGAGACAGGGTATGTTCGTTATACCCTTCATGACTCGTTTAGGAATAACGAATTCGTGGGGCGGTTGGAGTATCACAGGAGGGACTGTAACGAATCCGGGTATTTGGAGTTACGAAGGTGTGGCCGGGGCACATATTGTGTTTTCTGGCTTGTGTTTTTTGGCAGCTATCTGGCATTGGGTGTATTGGGATCTAGAAATATTTACTGATGAACGTACAGGAAAACCCTCTTTGGATTTGCCTAAAATCTTTGGAATTCATTTATTTCTCTCAGGGGTGGCTTGCTTTGGTTTTGGTGCATTTCATGTAACAGGATTGTATGGCCCTGGAATATGGGTGTCCGATCCTTATGGATTAACTGGAAGGGTACAGGCCGTAAATCCAGCGTGGGGTGTGGAAGGTTTTGATCCTTTTGTTCCGGGAGGAATAGCTTCTCACCATATTGCAGCAGGGACCTTAGGCATATTGGCAGGCCTATTTCATCTTAGTGTTCGTCCGCCCCAACGCCTATACAAAGGGTTACGTATGGGAAATATTGAAACCGTCCTTTCCAGTAGTATTGCTGCTGTCTTTTTTGCAGCTTTTGTAGTTGCTGGAACTATGTGGTATGGTTCAGCAACTACCCCGATTGAATTGTTTGGTCCGACGCGCTATCAATGGGATCAAGGATACTTCCAACAAGAAATATATCGAAGAATTGGTGCTGGCTTAGCCGAAAATCAAAGTTTATCTGAAGCTTGGTCTAAAATTCCTGAAAAACTAGCTTTTTATGATTACATCGGTAATAATCCGGCAAAAGGGGGATTATTCAGAGCGGGTTCAATGGACAACGGGGATGGAATAGCTGTTGGGTGGTTAGGACATCCTATCTTTAGAGATAAAGAGGGGCATGAACTTTTTGTACGTCGTATGCCGACGTTTTTTGAAACATTTCCAGTTGTTTTGGTCGATGGGGACGGAATTGTTAGAGCTGATGTTCCTTTTAGACGGGCAGAATCAAAATATAGTGTCGAACAAGTAGGTGTAACTGTTGAGTTCTATGGCGGCGAACTAAACGGAGTCAGTTATAGTGACCCTGCTACTGTGAAAAAATATGCTAGACGTGCTC